TTTTTCAGTCATTCATTGAATGATAAATCACTACAAGTGACGGAGATACGCGATTTAAATAACGGAAAATCCAATATTTTAAAATTGTATCTAGAATGACTGGAAAAGTGGAAACAAGGCCAGATATAATTTGATCATTATGAACAAATCCAAAATCCTTGTAGACAAAGCCAATCAGCAGTTCCCAACCATGGGGCGAATGAAATCCGATACATAAATCAGTTAATAAAAGAAGAGAAAAAGCTTTTATTGTGTCACTTAAGTTATATAGGAATTCCTGAGCCCAAGAGTTAAGAATAACAAGTTCTTTATTACCCAAAATAGAATAACCGCTTAGAATAATGAAACAGATTATATTTGTCGAGAAGTGCAAAATCGTATGAATACGACCCTCGTTGTGTATCTTGATTAATTGGATTGTTTCTTTGTGAATTCCTATACGAAGGTTTTGTAGATGTGTCTCCGAGTATTCCTTGATCATTTCCTCTAAGAAGAGGAGTTCCTCCAATTCTCTGAATTTTTCTAGAATACTCTTTTCTTCAATATCATTCAAAAAAAATTCGGATTGCCTAGTATTCCACCAATAAGTAACCCATGATTCCAGACTTTTTTGAAATGAGAGAGAAATCCACCAGGGCAAAAATACTATAGATGCAAGATATAAAAGAGGAGTGAATGCTTTCTTTTTTTCCATTTTTTCGTCTGTGAATTGTTAATGAACCCATCTCATTCGTCGACTCTATGTAATCTAATATTTCTCTCATGCATCTCTTCTATTACAAGTTATCGAACCTATGAATCTATTCACTCTTTTTTATTTGTGATTTCGTGGTTAGGCCTTGAATCTAGAAAAAAAATACCGAAATAGACGAAAAATTCGAATGAATAAATAAAAAAAATTGTTTACCTATATTTCAATTGGTCGAATTCGAAGCACATATCTCCTTTCGATAAATGCCCGGAAAAATTTTATTCTTATTCCATATATGTCTGCTTTGACTCGAATGAATGTTTTGAAGAAACCTCAATTAAGTTATAAGTTATGTTATAGAAAAAGGGGATTCTTGCTTTTTTTGCTCTCCTGCTGAGAAAGCATTCATTTCTCGGCTTCATTTATTAAAAAACTTCAATTGGTACACGCAAGAAATAGGCCAATTCAGCAGCTTTTTGTTCCATTTCCCGTGGAGTAAAATTCTCATCAGTACGAGTCAATGGAATGGCTCCCTGGCCTCTGATATCCATATAAAGGACACGACGAGCAAAAATACCCTCTTTCACTTCTATTCTGACGGACTGAATATCTTTTATAAGAAATCGGAGGAAGACCCGACGATTTTTTCCAGGAAATCCCCAACGAAAGATACACACTATTCCATCTTTTCTATCAAATCGATCATAACCACTACCTACATTCCACGAAATTGTGCACCACAAATAGGAGCTAATAAAAAGACCCGCGATCCCATAGAAAGACATCACAATTCCTTGCGGGAAAAAAACTATTTCCTGAGACGGAAATAAAGATATCAAATTTCTACCAAGATAACTCGAGGTTCCAACCAACAAGAATCCTAATGAACCTAAAAAAAGGATAACAGCCCAGCAGAAATTACTTGTTTTTCGAGCCCCCGTTATAGGTTCTATCCATATATGTTCTGATCGACAACTCATACTTGATCCAGTTGCTTTTTTTGGAATTGAGAGAATACCCCAAATGAATTTGACTTTAGTCCGTTTGTTTCCGAAGTAACTCGCATCAACTAGCACTAGTTTGATGTGAACCTTTAGGAGTAATTCATTAAATTGGTTAGATCTAAACTAATAACATACCCTTCGTATGATCTCACTAAAGATAGCCACATGTATATAGATAGACCAACTTTACAGTTCAGCCATCTGCCGAGTTGGGTCTATTTGAAAATAGCTAGAATATAGCATTTTTGGGAGATTTTCGGCGGAAGCCACTTATACCAAATATACCAAATTTTGCTAAATGGATATCTGTGTTATGATACAAGCGTCAGTTAAAAAAAAATAGATGAGATTTTGTGCCCTCGCCTCTAAACAATTTTGTTTTTTTGAATATGAAGAAATAAAGAAGCTATTGCGATTGCCGGAAATACTAGGCCTACTAAAGGGACCAAAACAGAGGGAAAGGTAAGATTTGTCATAGAATGGGTACCTCGATTTACTATTTGTACCTGTTATTATTATTTAGATTTTATTTTATATTTTATAATATAAAGTAAAGATATCTTATCTTATCTTATTATATATAAAGTATATCTTATTATAATTTGATAATTTGATATTGATCATTCTAAATAAATAAATAAAGATATAAGTATCTAACTAAGTGAGTTATAGAATGTAGTTTTGCATCTTTCTACATGAAAGATTTGAAAGGATATGGATGATATCTTTTTTTCTTCATTTTTTTGCTCTTGTCTTCGAATTTCATTTACTAAGCAAAAACTCTCTTAAAAATGAATTAGATTCT